TCTGGCGCATCTGTTATAGTTATTTCATACCCCCCTTTTTCTTTTCGTATTATTTTGCTTACTATACCCGCTGCTGTAGCATTATAAACCGTATTGTTACTCTTGCTCCCGTCGGGATAAATCTGACCCCTTCCCCTGTTCCCGCCTACGTATATGGGATATTTTAAGAAGTACGCATCCTTCTTAGCAGCAGGGTCCGGAGAAAGAATAGGAAAGGTGATTTCACTATATTTTTGACCAGGAACAGGACCTATCACAAGAATATTCTTTTTAGCGGGGCGATAACTCTGAAAAGAGAGATTACCTATCTTTTCTTTCATCTCTGGCGAAATACGATCAGGAGGGGCTAATTCAAACCCCTCGGGTAAAATAAGCACGGCCCCCACATTCAAAGCTCCCTTTTTACCATTAGCAAGAACTTGTTTTAGTTGCATATCATAAGGAATTCGAACAACTGCTTCAAATACAGTATCTGGAAGTACCGCTTGTGGAACCTCAATACCCACGGGCTTATTAGCTAAATGACAATTCGCGCATACAATACGACCAGTTGCTTCGCGCGGATTTTCATAACCCTGCTGTGCAAAAATGGGATATGCATTTGAAATGTATGCCCCAGTTATTATATATATCATGAGCGATACGGAAATGGAGCGAGTAATCTCTTCCTTTATCCAAGAGAGGGTCTTTCTAGTTTGCATGGTCCAGTCGTTGATCCAGAAAATTTATACAATAAAATTAGGTAGGTCGCTAGGATAGTTCCCTATCCACGATGCTGCTAGTTACTGAAAAATTTTTACTAAAATATAGGAGGAATCCGAATCTATTGGATGTATAGAAAAAATAAGTATATAAAAAAAAGTAAGATTTTGAATGTTTTATTTTACTTATGGACAAAATAACAAAATTCTAATTGGATCGGTGGATCATTTTTCAGTCATTCATTGAATGATAAATCACTACAAGTGACGGAGATACACGATTTAAATAACGGAAGATCCAATATTTAAAAATTGTATCGAAAATGACTGGAAAGGTGGAAACAAGTCCAGATATAATTTGATCATTATGAGCAAATCCAAAATCCTTGTAGAAAGAGCTAATCATTAGTTCCCAACCGTGGGGTGAATGGAATCCTATACATAAGTCGGTTAATAAAAGAATAGAAAGGGCTTTTATCGTGTCGCTTAAGTTATATATGAATTCTTGAATCCAAGAATTAAGAATAATAAGTTCTTCATTAACTAAAAAAGAATAACCACTTAGAATAACGAAACAGATTATATTTGTCGAGAAGTGCAAAATCGTATAGATACGATCTGCGTTGTGCATCTTGATCAATTGGATCGTTTCTTTGTGGATTCCGATACGAAACTTTTGTAGATGTGTTTCGGGGTATTCCTTTATCATTTCGTCCAACAGGAAGAGTTCCTCAAATTCTATTAATTTTTCTAGAATACTCTTTTCTTGAATATCATTTAAAAAAGTTTCGGATTTACTAGTATTCCACCAATTAATAATCCAAGATCCCATACTTTTATTAAATGAAAAAGAGACCCACCAGGGCAAAAATACTATAGACGTAAGATATAGAAGGGGAATGAATGCTTTTTTTTCCATTTTTGCGTCTGTGAATTTTTAATGAATCCGCTTCATTCGTCAACTCTATACGATCTAATATTTCTATCAAGCATAAGTTCTATTCTAATATTAGAATTTAGAATAGAAAGCTTCGAACTCCCGAATCTATTCCCTCGTTTTTATTTGTGAGTCAGTGGTTAGTCCTTGAATTTTGTGAATTTACATACGCATAAAAAAAAGTTTGCGGACAAAATTTCAAATTTTTCCGTTTTCCGTATATAGTATATATAATCTACGTCTTCTTTGGTTCATCAGTATTATGAAGAAATTTCAGTTAAGTTATGTTATAGAAAAAAAAGGAAAAAAAAAAAAAGAGGATTTTTTGGTTTTTTACCTCCTGCTAAGAAAAGTGCTTCGTTTATTTCAAAATACTTCAATTGGTACACGCAAAAAATAGGCCAATTCCGCTGCTTTTTGCTCAATTTCTCGTGGAGTCAAATTCTCATCAGTACGAGTCAAAGGAATGGCCCCCTGGCCTCTGATTTCCATATAAAGGACACGCCGAGCATTAAAACCCTCTTTAACTTCTATTCTGATAGACTGAATATCTTTCATAAAGAATCGGAGTAAGATGCGACGATTTTTTCCTGGGAATCCCCAACGAAAAATACACACTATTCCTTCTTTTCTATCGAATCGATCATAACCACTACCTACATTCCACGAAATTGTGCACCACAAATAAGAGCTAATAAACAGACCGGCGAGCCCATAGAACGACATCACGATACCTTGTGGAAAAAAAATGATTTCCTGAGACGGGAATAAAGATATCAAATTTCTGTCAAGATAACTGGAAATTCCAATCAATAAAAACCCCAATGAACCTAAAAAAAGTATAATGGCCCAGCAGAAATTACTTATTTTTCGAGACCCCGCTATAAGTTCTATCCATATATGTTCTGATCGCCAACTCATACTAGATCTAGTTACATTTTATTGGAAGTGGGAGACCGGCCAAAATGAATTTTACTTTACATTTTTTTGTTTCCGAAGGAACTTTCATCAACTTGCACTATTCTGATGTGAATCTTTCGAAGCAATTGGTTAGATCTAAAAGTAAAATAATAGGAGCCCTCTCATATGATCCCCTATCTACACATATATAGCTACATGGGCTTTACATTTATTTCAGGCATTCGCCCCAATCGCGACTTATTTTCAATATTTTCAAATAGCTCGTTTACTCATATATCAGATTTACGTTTACGCCTGCCCTTTCTTTTCTGTTTGAAAGAAGCCACAAGTTATACCATATTATACTGAATAGATATCTGTGTTATAATCCAAGTCTAAGTCTTGAAAAAAAAAATATATGAAATTTGCCCCCATCAGATCTAAAAAATCTTGTTTTTTTGAACATGAAGAGATAAAGAAGCCATTGCAATTGCCGGAAATACTAAGCCCACTAAAGGCACAAAAATAGAGGGTAAGTTGTTGAGAATTGTCATAGAATGGGCACCTCGATTTAATATTTGTACCTGTTATTTATTGTTATATTTATTTTTTTTACCTATTATCGCTATATTATATTGTTAGAAAGATATCTTAAATAGAAAGATCTCTTAAAATTATTAGAATTCCTATAATAATTATACTAAGTATATCTAACTGAGTATATATAATAAAGTGCAAGGAATATAGAACTAACTAAATGGACTTATTCATTTTTATACATCAAATACATGTATGATAATTCACTTGTTTGTTATTTTTCTATTATTTTTTTTTCTTGTCTTATAATTTGAATTTCATAATTATAATTTGAATTTAATAAAGAGTTTCTTCACCTTATAAATTCTTCCAAAATTCGTTATAATATAATACGAAAGGAAGAAAAGAACATGAAATTCGTTTTATTTATTATTTACTACCCTACCTCGCGAAAAAAGAATTCGCTCTTTTATCTTGTTCATAGAGGTTTCCTAATTAGGAATCAGGGATATCGGTAAAAAAAAAATTATCTGTATGATTCTTTCCATAATTCTCTCTTATGTCACCAAAACAAATCCATTCTTCGGATTTTTCCTTTGATTCCGATAAATAAATACTTAATAAATACTTATTCTAAATAGTTATTCGCCAGAAAGAAAATAATTTAAAGAATTCAATTTAATTAACTATTAACTTAAGGTTCTACTAAAGTTATGATTCAAAGGAAAGAAAGCGTGGAGCTGAAATAATTCACTCAGAACGCCCTTTAACAGATTACGTGGTACGATTGGATCAAATAAGCCCTTATGGAATAAAAATTCAGCCGCTTGTGAACCTTCTGGTACTGTCTTATTCAATGTTTGTTCAATTACTCTTTTACCTGCAAATGCAATGTAGGCGTTGGGTTCAGCAATAATGATATCCCCCAACATACCAAAACTAGCTGTCACCCCACCAGTCGTAGGAGATGTAAGGATTGATACATAAACTAACTTTTTATTCGATTGATAATCATATAAAGCAGCAGAAATTTTAGCCATTTGCATCAAGCTCAAACTTCCTTCTTGCATGCGTGCTCCTCCGGAAGCACACACTAGAATAAGAGGTAAAAATTGATTAGTAGCATACTCGATTAAACGAGTAATTTTCTCGCCTACTACCGATCCCATACTACCCCCCATAAACTGAAAATCCATAACCCCAATTGCTACGGGAATGCCGTTTAGTTGACCTATGCCGGTTTGAATGGCCTCGGTTAATCCTGTCTTTTTTTGATAAGAATCAATACGATCTTTATAAGGTTCCTCCTCTGAATGAAAGTCAATGGGATCCAGGGAGAACATGTCCTCATCCATAGGATCCCAAGTCCCTGGATCAATCGAAAGTTCAATTCTATCTGAACTACTCATTTTCAAATGATATCCACATTGTTCACAAATATTCATTTTTGATTTAAAAAATTTCTTATAATTTAATCCATAACAAATTTCACATTGAACCCACAAATGCTTGTATTTTTGAGTTACACCGAGATCATTAGAATTTTCTCTTAGAGCGAAATCGCTGCCGTTCGTGCTAGTTCTTAGCTTGGAATTCCAGTTTTCACTACTATTTCTACTTTCACCCAAAATGTAAGTAGAAATGTAACTTTCGCTGTAATTTTCACTACCACTTAAAATAGAACTCGCAATCCCGATTTGAGAACGAAGATAACTGTCAATGCAACTATTGATGTAATTATTCCAACTATATTTATTATCATACATAGAATAATCATAGTGGGAATCGTCACTCCTAGACCCCTTATTTAAATAACTAGAATTCCAATAACTAGAAAATTCTTTTTCTAATTCACTCAAAAAAGAATGATTATTATCAATCCCAAAAACTTGATTTTCAATATCAAAATATATGGAATAACCGTC